AGCGGTTTGTTACTTGTTGTTTGTTTGTTACTTGTTGTTTGTTTGTTGTTTGTTGTTGTTTGTTTGTTGTTTGTTGCTTGTTTGTTGCTTGTTTGTTGCTTGTTTGTTGTTTGTTGTTTGTTGTCTGTTTTTGTTTGGTGATTTGCTAGGGGGGTTTCTTTAATAATTGGCGATAAATTATGCACATATGTGATGGAGTATGATGTCGAATGTTTTATTAATGTAATTCCAGTGCTAATGACATGTAAAAAATGTGTGAATAAAATTTGTGATGTGATGTAACGAAAAATTTAGTTGAAAGTTACTAGTGTTGTTTAAGAAATTAGAGGAAGTGTGAAAGTAAGAAATTATGTCCAGCAAGCATTCATCAAATAGCAGCATTAAAAGGGTCTGTGGACACACCATAACCAAATGGAAAACAAAGTGCATCAGTGTCAAGATGATTCCCCATATACTTCAACCGTCTCATTCAGTAACCCCTGAGGACCAAAACTAGGCCGCAACGCATTGTATGCTCAAGTCTTAGATTGTAATCACCCGGTGCACTGGAGGGGCTGCCTGAAGACGCCCCAAAAAAAAAGGGAACCAAAAGTGCCAAAAAGAGGAAATGCCGCGATCACGGACTGAAATGGTGATATATAGCCAACCAGATGACTTCGTAAAAAGTGAGGAGAGGGGACTAACCAAGTTATGGCCCTGACAGAGGAACCAGAGGCGCAAAAGTGCAAGTAGTGCTAGGGGTGTAGGGGGAAAGAATGGTCCTGAAGCTAGTAACGCAGTGTCTTATATGCGGCGGGTTGCTGATTTCTCGTGAGAAGTACGACTAATAAATAACCTGGTCCGATAGCTACCGGTCCTACGAGAAGTGTTGAGAGGATATGTCCTGCTACCATTCAAGGTATGTTGCTCAAGCACTGCCGTATCCTGGTGGGGGCATGTACAGTTCTAGAAGGATATGGGTTTAGTACAGGTATAGGTGTCAGTATTAGGGACTATTGAAGTTATTTGTCCTCTGGGGGTGTGTGGGTGGGAGAGACGGTTATGCCCGTGTATATGTGTATGTGCGTAGTACATGCATTAAATGTTTTTCCTACATTAATGTAATGTATTATGTGGTAAATAGAGTAATGCACACTCATACATAGGCCGTTGGGGGTGGGGGGGGTAGGGGGGGGGCCAGAGGAGTTCCTTTAAAAAATTATTTGTTCTCGTAGTTGAAGTCAACGGCGGTTTTTCAGGCCGCAAGTCTTGGAGAAAGGCCAAGCGGGAATTGCCATGACTTATTTTGTACTTTTTTTGGGGTTATGTTTTGTTTTAGGGGGGTTGGCTGTTGCATCTAATCCTTCGCCTTATTATGGGGTGGTTGGTTTAGTATTAGCATCTGTTGTAGGGTGTGGATGGTTATTGAGTTTGGGTGTCTCTTTCGTGTCCTTGGTGCTATTTATGGTGTACCTGGGTGGAATGCTAGTGGTTTTTGTATATTCTGTTTCTTTGGCGGCGGACCCATTTCCTGAGGCTTGGGGAAGCTGGCGGGTTGTGGGATATGGAGTGGGGCTTGTTTTGGTGGTTGTTGTAGGTGGGGTTGTTGGGGGTTGGGGTTTAGTGGAGTGTTGGAAGTTGGGGGTGGTTACGGTTGATAGTGGTGGGATGTTTTCTGCTCGGTTGGATTTTAGTGGTGTAGCTATGTTTTATTCGTGTGGGGCAGGGATATTTTTAGTGGCAGGGTGAGGGTTGTTGTTGACTTTGTTTGTTGTGTTGGAGTTGGTTCGGGGGTTGTCGTGTGGGGCTATTCGGGCAGTTTAGAGGGGTGGAGGGTTCAGAGAATAGTTTAATGTAAAATACCAGCTTTGGGAGTTGGAGATAGAGGTTTAAGTCCTTTTTTTCTGAGGTGCTTGGTGGTGGGGAACTCTAAGAAGAGGTACAGTCTTCATTCTTTGGTTTACAAGACCAATGTTTTTGATAAACTATTAGAGTGGTTTAGTAGTTAAGTATTTTGTTTTCTAGGGCTGCGATAGTGGGAAAGAGGATTAAGAGGATAGTGAAGTAGGTGATGGAGGCTAGTTGACCAATGATGATGAATGGATGTTCTACTGGTTGGCTACCGATTCATGTCAGGATGAGTAAGTTAGCAACTAAGAGTCAGAATAGGAATTGAGAGAGCGGGCGGAAGGCTATTGTGCGCTGTTTGGACTTGTGTAGGAGGGGGCTTAGGAATAGAACTAGGACGGATGCAGCTAGGGCTAGTACACCACCCAGTTTGTTGGGGATCGAGCGTAGGATGGCGTATGCAAATAGGAAGTATCATTCTGGTTTGATGTGGGGAGGTGTGACTAACGGGTTTGCTGGGGTGAAGTTTTCTGGGTCACCTAGTAGGTTGGGTGAGAATAGGGCTAGGGTTGCTAGGGGAAGAAGTATGAGTGTAAATCCTAGGGCATCTTTTAGGGTAAAGTAGGGATGAAATGGGATCTTGTCACAGTTTGATACAATTCCTAGCGGATTGTTAGAGCCCGATTCGTGGAGAAAGGTGAGGGATGGAATGCGAAATGAAAGGTTGTTTTATTAATGTAATTCCAGTGCTAATGACATGTAAAAAATGTGTGAATAAAATTTGTGATGTGATGTAACGAAAAATTTAGTTGAAAGTTACTAGTGTTGTTTAAGAAATTAGAGGAAGTGTGAAAGTAAGAAATTATGTCCAGCAAGCATTCATCAAATAGCAGCATTAAAAGGGTCTGTGGACACACCATAACCAAATGGAAAACAAAGTGCATCAGTGTCAAGATGATTCCCCATATACTTCAACCGTCTCATTCAGTAACCCCTGAGGACCAAAACTAGGCCGCAACGCATTGTATGCTCAAGTCTTAGATTGTAATCACCCGGTGCACTGGAGGGGCTGCCTGAAGACGCCCCAAAAAAAAAGGGAACCAAAAGTGCCAAAAAGAGGAAATGCCGCGATCACGGACTGAAATGGTGATATATAGCCAACCAGATGACTTCGTAAAAAGTGAGGAGAGGGGACTAACCAAGTTATGGCCCTGACAGAGGAACCAGAGGCGCAAAAGTGCAAGTAGTGCTAGGGGTGTAGGGGGAAAGAATGGTCCTGAAGCTAGTAACGCAGTGTCTTATATGCGGCGGGTTGCTGATTTCTCGTGAGAAGTACGACTAATAAATAACCTGGTCCGATAGCTACCGGTCCTACGAGAAGTGTTGAGAGGATATGTCCTGCTACCATTCAAGGTATGTTGCTCAAGCACTGCCGTATCCTGGTGGGGGCATGTACAGTTCTAGAAGGATATGGGTTTAGTACAGGTATAGGTGTCAGTATTAGGGACTATTGAAGTTATTTGTCCTCTGGGGGTGTGTGAGGGGAAAAGATGGGTATGCCCGTGTACATGTCTATGTACGTAGTACATGCATTAAATGTTTTTCCTACATTAATGTAATGTATTATGTGGTAAATAAAGTAATGCACATTTATACATAGGCCGTTGGGGGTGGGGGGGGTAGGGGGGGGGCCAGAGGAGTTCCTTTAAAAAATTATTTGTTCTCGTAGTTGAAGTCAACGGCGGTTTTTCAGGCCGCAAGTCTTGGAGAAAGGCCAAGCGGGAATTGCCATGACTTATTTTGTACTTTTTTTGGGGTTATGTTTTGTTTTAGGGGGGTTGGCTGTTGCATCTAATCCTTCGCCTTATTATGGGGTGGTTGGTTTAGTATTAGCATCTGTTGTAGGGTGTGGATGGTTATTGAGTTTGGGTGTCTCTTTCGTGTCCTTGGTGCTATTTATGGTGTACCTGGGTGGAATGCTAGTGGTTTTTGTATATTCTGTTTCTTTGGCGGCGGACCCATTTCCTGAGGCTTGGGGAAGCTGGCGGGTTGTGGGATATGGAGTGGGGCTTGTTTTGGTGGTTGTTGTAGGTGGGGTTGTTGGGGGTTGGGGTTTAGTGGAGTGTTGGAAGTTGGGGGTGGTTACGGTTGATAGTGGTGGGATGTTTTCTGCTCGGTTGGATTTTAGTGGTGTAGCTATGTTTTATTCGTGTGGGGCAGGGATATTTTTAGTGGCAGGGTGAGGGTTGTTGTTGACTTTGTTTGTTGTGTTGGAGTTGGTTCGGGGGTTGTCGTGTGGGGCTATTCGGGCAGTTTAGAGGGGTGGAGGGTTCAGAGAATAGTTTAATGTAAAATACCAGCTTTGGGAGTTGGAGATAGAGGTTTAAGTCCTTTTTTTCTGAGGTGCTTGGTGGTGGGGAACTCTAAGAAGAGGTACAGTCTTCATTCTTTGGTTTACAAGACCAATGTTTTTGATAAACTATTAGAGTGGTTTAGTAGTTAAGTATTTTGTTTTCTAGGGCTGCGATAGTGGGAAAGAGGATTAAGAGGATAGTGAAGTAGGTGATGGAGGCTAGTTGACCAATGATGATGAATGGATGTTCTACTGGTTGGCTACCGATTCATGTCAGGATGAGTAAGTTAGCAACTAAGAGTCAGAATAGGAATTGAGAGAGCGGGCGGAAGGCTATTGTGCGCTGTTTGGACTTGTGTAGGAGGGGGCTTAGGAATAGAACTAGGACGGATGCAGCTAGGGCTAGTACACCACCCAGTTTGTTGGGGATCGAGCGTAGGATGGCGTATGCAAATAGGAAGTATCATTCTGGTTTGATGTGGGGAGGTGTGACTAACGGGTTTGCTGGGGTGAAGTTTTCTGGGTCACCTAGTAGGTTGGGTGAGAATAGGGCTAGGGTTGCTAGGGGAAGAAGTATGAGTGTAAATCCTAGGGCATCTTTTAGGGTAAAGTAGGGATGAAATGGGATCTTGTCACAGTTTGATACAATTCCTAGCGGATTGTTAGAGCCCGATTCGTGGAGAAAGGTGAGGTGGATGAGGACAAGGCCTGTGATTATGAATGGAAGGAGAAAGTGTAGGGCAAAAAATCGAGTTAGAGTGGGGTTGTCTACTGAAAATCCCCCTCAAGCCCATTCTACGAGGGTTTGGCCAATGTATGGGACGGCTGAGAATAGGTTGGTAATGACTGTAGCCCCTCAGAATGATATTTGTCCTCATGGCAGAACATAGCCTACGAAGGCGGTTGCTATGAGGGTGAGTAGGAGTAGGACTCCTGTGTTTCAGGTTTCTTTGTACAGGTATGAGCCGTAGTAGAATCCGCGGCCGATGTGAAGATAAATGCAGATGAAGAAGAATGATGCTCCGTTTGCGTGGAGGTTTCGGATTAGTCAGCCGTACTGTACGTTTCGGCATGTGTGGGCAACGGATGAGAAGGCTAGGGTTGTATCTGCTGTGTAATGCATGGCTAGTAGTAGGCCAGTTAGGATTTGTGTTGCTAGGCAGATGCCCAAGAGAGATCCAAAGTTTCATCAAGCAGAGATGTTTGATGGGGCGGGTAGGTCGACTAGGGAGTTATTGATTATTTTTAGTAGGGGGTGGGATTTTCGGAGGTTGGGGGCCATTGGTTTTAGGTCTATGTATTGAGAGGATGATGAGAATGGATAGGGCAAAGGATCCTAGGTAGGTTTTAATTAGTCCGGTGTGGAGGGTGGTTGAGGTTTTGGCTGCCATGAGTTGCAGGTCAGCGAGTCCTTCTGGGCCTATTTTTTTGTACCAGGATAGGTCAATTAGGTGTGAGGCAATTTTTTGTCCACTGTTTAATAGGGTTAGGGAGCTAAGGCGATGTGTTAGGGGGTTAAAGTAGCCTAGTGAGGAGGAGAAGTTTAGGTAGGTGTTTTGTTTTGGCTTGAGTAGGGCATGGGTTATGTTGGAGAGTTCTAGCGCTAAGATAATGCCTAGGGTTGTAACGATGATGGCCGCAGTTTTTGTGGTTATGGGTATAGTTATTGGAGGAGTTTTTGTGGGAGGGATGTAGGCTGTGATGAGTAGGCCTGCTAGGATGCTACCTAGGGCAAGGCGGGTGATTGGGTTGATAATGGTTGGGTTGTTTTCGTTTATTGGGGTGATTGAGGGCATGCGAGTGAATCCTGTTTGGACTAATAGGATTATGCGTAGGCTATAAGTTGCAGTGAATGATGTGGCTAGGAGTGTGAGGAGTAATGCTCATGTGTTTAGGTGGGATGTGTTTAGGTTTTCAATAATGAGGTCTTTTGAGTAAAATCCTGCTAAAAATGGAGTTCCTATTAGGGCAAGGCTGCCAATGGTTAAGCAGGAGGTTGTTGTTGGAAGTATTTTTTGTAAGCCCCCTATTTTTCGGATGTCTTGTTCTCCGTTGAGGCTGTGAATGACTGATCCTGAGCAGAGGAATAGCATGGCTTTGAAGAAGGCGTGGGTTGAAATGTGGAGAAAGGCTAGTTGTGGGAGGTTTAGTCCGATGGCGACTATTATTAGTCCTAGTTGGCTAGATGTGGAGAAGGCGATGATTTTTTTGATATCATTTTGTGTAAGGGCGCAGGTGGCAGCGAATAGTGTAGACAGGGCGCCTAAGCATAGGCAGAGGGTGAGGGCGGTTTGGTTGTTAGTAAGTATAGGGTGAGTGCGGATGAGCAGGAAGATTCCGGCTACTACTATAGTGCTGGAGTGGAGTAGGGCAGAGACTGGTGTTGGGCCTTCTATGGCAGCTGGTAGTCATGGGTGTAGGCCGAATTGAGCTGATTTTCCTGTGGCTGCGAGGATGAGGCCCAGTAGGGGAAGTGTTGGGGTTTGGGCGGGAGAGATGGCTTGTTGTATTTCTCAGGTGTTCATGGTTGAGGCGAGTCAGGCTATGCTTAGGATTAGGCCGATGTCTCCGATTCGGTTGTAGAGTACGGCTTGGAGTGCAGCTGTGTTGGCTTCGGCTCGTCCTTGTCATCAGCCAATTAGTAAGAATGACATGATTCCAACTCCTTCTCAGCCGATGAATAGTAGGAATATGTTGTTGGCGATGGTTAATGTTAATATGGCGATTAGGAATATTAGTAAGTAGGAGAAGAATTTTGTAATGTATGGTTCTGAGGCTATGTATCATGTTGCGAATTGAAGAATGGACCATGTTACGAATAGGGCAATGGGGAGGAATATTAGGGAGTATTGGTCTATTTTAAGGCTAAGTGGGATTTTGAAGTTTATGATGAATTTTCATTCTCAGTGAGAGATGATGCTTTCTGTGCCTGCGTGTATGAAGAGGGTTATTGGAATGAGGCTTGTCAGGAGTGCAGCTTGGATGGTGTGTGTAATTGTGGCTGGGGAGTTTTGGAATTTTTTTGATAGCAATGGGAGAAGTATTGGGGTAAGGAGAATTGTTAGTGTTAGGAGAACGGAGGTGTTGAGGAGTAGTGCAGTCTCCATTACTTTTACTTGGATTTGCACCAAGATGGGTGGCTCCTAAGACCAGTGGATTACTGTTATCCTTTAAAAGTTAAGGGGGCTGAGGTTTTAGACTCAGATGCAAGAATTAGCAGTTCTTGCTGGTTGAACCTCCCCTCGGCAGGTAAGAAGGGTTTAACTTCTATTTTTAGAATCACAGTCTAATGTTTGGGTTGAAACTATACTTGCATAAGGGGGCTCCTGAGATGAGTTCTGGTTTTAGGATTAGAAGTAGTATTGGGATGATGTGGAGTGTTATTAGGATATGTTCTCGTGTGGTCGAGTTCTGGATGGATGTGATGTAGGTTGGTAGTGCTCCTCGTTGGGTTGCTAGTAGCATGAATAATGTATATGAGGCGGTTAATAGGGTTGCGATTCCGGTTAGGATGATTGTAAAGGAGGATCAGTTGAATAGTGCAATTATGATGGTTAGTTCTGCTATTAAGTTCGTTGTTGGTGGGAGCGCCATGTTTGTGAGGTTGGCTAGTAGTCATCAGGTGGCCATGAGTGGTAGAAGGGGTTGAAGGCCTCGTGTTAGGAGGAGGATTCGGCTGTGAGTGCGTTCATAGTTTGTGTTGGCTAGACAGAATAGTATTGAAGATGTTAATCCATGGGAGATTATGAGGATTATGGCTCCTGAAAATGCTCAGTGGGTTTGAATTATGCTTGCGGCGATAACTAGGCCTATGTGGCTTACAGAGGAGTAGGCAATGAGGGATTTTAGGTCAGTCTGACGTAGGCAAATTGAGCTAGTCATTAATGCTCCTCATAGTGCTAGGGTAAGGAATGGGTAGTGTAGGGGGCTTGAGAGGGGGCCTAGCAGAAGGGTGATACGTATGATGCCATATCCTCCCAGTTTTAGGAGTAGAGCAGCAAGTAGTATGGAGCCTGCAATTGGGGCTTCTACGTGAGCTTTTGGTAATCATAGGTGGAGTCCGTACAGGGGTGCTTTTACTATGAATGCTATTAGTAGGGCTAGGCCTGAGAGGAGATTGGCTCAGGAGTTGGTGAATGTTGGGCGGGTTAGCTCTAGTATTGTGAGGTGAAGGGTACCAGTTTGTGTGTGGAGGTGAAGGATGGTGACTAGTAGCGGGAGAGAGCTGATGAGGGTATAAAATAGCAGGTAGATGCCAGCGCTTAGACGTTCTGGTTGGTTTCCTCATCGTGTGATTAGGATTAAGGTTGGGATTAGGGTTGCTTCAAATGAGATATAGAATAGTATTAGTTCGGTGGTTGAAAATGCCAGGATGATGAATGGTTGGATTATGATGAGTGTAGTGATGAAGATTCGTTTTCGTGTTAAGGGCTCATGTTGGAGGTGGTTTTGGCTTGCTATGATTATGAGGGGCAGTAGTCAGCAGGAGAGTACTAGTAGGGGGGATGAGATTTGGTCAATACCTGTTCATTGGGTCAGGTTTTTGTATGGGTAGTATGTGGGGAGTAGTCATTGTAGGCTGAGGGTGGCGATTAATAGGCTGTGTGTGGTAGTGTTGGCTCATAGGAATTTTTGGGGGGATAAGAGGGCTGTAGGGAGGAGTATGATTGTTGGAAGGATGATTTTTAGCATTGTAGGAGATTTAGGTTATGTAGGTGGTCGGAGCCGTGAGTTCGTGTAGAAGCGACTAGTATTGCCAGGCCTGTGCCTGCTTCACAGGCCGAGAATGTGAGTATAAGTACGGGCATTATGGTGAAGGATGCTGCTTGGTTTTCGATGGGTCAAATTGACAGAGCTATGTACATAGATAATATCATACTTTCTAGACATAGTAGGGCAGAGACTAAGTGTGTTCGGTGGAATGCTAACCCTAAGCTGCTTAGGGTGAATGCTGAGTAGAAGCTTAGGTGTAGGAGCGACATAGAGAAAGTCATAGGGTTGGGCTATGGTTTGTTGAGTCGAAATCAACTGTCTTGATTAGACTAACTTTCTGTGCTATTCTGCTCATTCCAGGCCCCCTTGTGCTCATTCGTAGACTAGTCCTAGTGTAAGCAGGAGGATGAGGATTGAGGTTCAAGTTAGAGTGGTAGTAGGGGATTGAAGTTGGATAGCTCACGGGAGAGGTAATAAGAGTGCAATTTCTAGGTCAAATAGAAGGAATAGGATTGCTACTGAGAAAGAATCGGATTGAAAATGGGAGTCGAGCGGATCCGAGTGGATCAAAGCCACATTCGTAGGGGGATAATTTTTCTGAATCTGGATTGGTTTGGGCAAGTCAGAAGTTTAGAGTTGTTAGGGCGATGCTTAAGGTGAGGGAGAGGATGAGTATAAATGTGATTATGTTAATTGCTCTTCTCTGGAGTTGCACCAGATTTTAGAGATTGGAAGTCAATTGTAATTAATATACTAGAAGAGCATGATCCTCATCAGTAGATAGTTATATAGAGGAATAATCAGATGACGTCTACGAAGTGTCAGTATCAGGCTGCTGCTTCAAATCCGAAGTGGTGATTTGATGTGAAGTGGAATTTAATTAGTCGGAGGAGGCAGACTGATAGGAAAGAGGATCCAATAATTACGTGTAGGCCGTGAAATCCTGTGGCAACGAAGAAGGTTGAGCCGTATACACCGTCAGCGATTGAGAATGGTGCTTCGTAGTACTCTATTATTTGAAGAGCTGTGAAGTAGAATCCTAGGAGAATTGTTAGGGTTAGAGCATGAATTGCTTGTTTTCGGTTGCCCTCTGTGATACTGTGGTGTGCTCATGTTACAGTAACGCCGGAGGCTAGGAGGATAGCTGTATTTAGTAGGGGTACTTCTAAGGGATTGAGGGGTTTGATTCCTGTTGGTGGTCATTGTCCCCCAAGTTCTGGAGTAGGAACTAGGCTAGAGTGAAAGAATGCTCAGAAGAATCCTAGGAAGAAGAATGCTTCGGATGTAATGAATAAGATTATTCCATAGCGGAGGCCTTTTTGGACTGTAGGGGTATGGTGTCCTTGGAATGTGCTTTCTCGTACAATGTCTCGTCATCATTGTAGTATGACTAGGATTATAGAGAGTAGACCAATGTTTAGAAGTTGTGTGGAGTTGTGGTGGAACCATATGATTAGTCCTGAGGTAGTAAGTAGGGCGGCAGCTGCACCGAAGATGGGTCAGGGGCTTGGGTCTACTATGTGATAGGAGTGTGCTTGGTGGGCCATTAGATGTTTTCTTGTAAGTATAGGCTTAGTAAGAGGACGAAGACGTAGGCTTGGATTATGGCTACTGCCACTTCTAGAATAGTAAGTAGGAGTAGGATTAATGTGGTGAGAATGGATACTGTTGGTACGAGGGGGAGTAAGGTGATGGTGGCTGTAGAGATGAGTTGAATAAGTAGGTGTCCTGCTGTAAGGTTTGCTGTAAGGCGGACGCCTAGGGCTAGCGGACGGATGAGTAGGCTAGTGGTTTCGATTATGATTAGGGCTGGGATTAGGGGTGTGGGTGTTCCTTCTGGTAGTAGGTGGCCTAAAGAGATTGAGGGCTGGTTGCGTAGGCCTGTGAGGAGTGTAGCAAGTCAAAGTGGGAAGGCTAGTGCTATATTTATTGATAGTTGGGTGGTAGGTGTGAATGTATATGGAAGTAGGCCTAGTAGGTTGGTTGCAAGTAGTAGGACTATTAGTGATGTTAGGATTAGAGCTCATTTATGGCCGTTTTTATTTAGTGGGGTTATTAGTTGTTTTGTGATCAGGTGGAAAAGTCATAGTTGTAGGGTGGAGAGGCGGTTGGTGATTCATCGGTTGTTAGGTGTGGGGAGTAGTAGGGCGGGGAACAGTATTGAAAGTAGGATGAGTGGAATTCCTAAGAGGCATGGGCTTGTGAATTGGTCGAAGAAGCTTAGGTTCATGGTCAGTGTCAGGGTGAGGTTTTAGTGGCGATCGAGGTTTTGTTGGAGGGGGAGTTAGTAGGGATAAATGATGAAAGTTTGGGTTGGATGATCAAGGAAAAGATTATTCATGATGTGAGCATGATGAGGAATCATGGATTTGGGTTGAGTTGGGGCATATCATTAAGGAGGTGTTGGTGTCCTCTTTCTCCAGCTTAAAAGGCTAGTGCTGCTACATAGCTTCTTAATGATTAAGATGATAGTAGTGATGATCAGTTCTCGAAGTGGGTAAGGGGGGTTGATTCTACTACAATTGGTATGTAGCTGTGGTTAGCCCCGCAGATTTCTGAGCACTGGCCATAGAAGATTCCTGGGCGGGTGGTAATGAATGATGTTTGGTTTAGTCGTCCTGGAATTGCATCGGTTTTTACTCCTAGGGTGGGGACTGCTCAGGAGTGTAGGACATCAGCAGCAGTAACAATAATACGGATGGGGGATTCTATGGGAATGACAACGCGATGGTCGACCTCTAGTAGTCGAAAGTGTCCTAGTGGGAGCTCTGTTGTAGGGATTATGTATGAGTCAAAGGTTAGGTCTTTGAAGTCTGTGTATTCGTAGGATCAGTACCATTGATGTCCGATGGCTTTTAGGGTTAGGTCGGGTTCATCAACTTCGTCTATTATGTACAGGATTTGTAGTGACGGTAGGGCGAGCAGGATGAGGACAATGGCTGGTAAGATTGTTCAGACTAGTTCGACTTCCTGTGCGTCAACGGTGTTTGATGATAGTTTTTCTATTAGTATGAGTGTTAGGAGGTAGAGGACCAAGCTGCAGATTGCTAGTGCGACCATTAGGGCATGGTCATGGAATTCAACGAGTTCTTCTATGATTGGGGATGAGGCGTCTTGGAATCCGAATTGTGAATGGTTGGCCACATGAGATGTACAGGATTTTCACCTGTGATTTAGTCTTGACAAGGCTATGTAATTGGTTTACTAACGTCCCATAAGAAAGAAGCATGAGTGGTTTGATGCGGTTGGCTTGAAACCAATGTATGAGGGTTCGATTCCTTCCTTTCTTGTACTTGAACAAAGGCTGGTTCTTCGAAGGTGTGGTATGGGGGTGGGCAGCCGTGGATTCATTCGATGTTAGTGGCGGTTAGTTCTGGTTGTAGGACTTTTCGTTTTGATACGAAGGCTTCTCAGATAATGAATATTAGTATGATTACGGCTGTTATTGAGATTAGTGAGCCGATGGAGGACATGGTGTTTCATAAGGTATAGGCGTCTGGGTAGTCGGAGTATCGTCGTGGTATCCCTGCCAAGCCTAGGAAGTGTTGTGGGAAGAATGTAAGGTTTACACCTGTGAATATGACTCCAAAGTGAGCTTTAGCTCATGTGGGGTGTAGGGTGTATCCCGTGAATAGTGGGAATCAGTGGGTAAATCCTGCTAGAATGGCAAAGACAGCTCCTATTGAGAGAACATAGTGGAAGTGAGCAACTACATAGTATGTGTCGTGGAGTGCAATATCTAGTGAAGAGTTTGCCAGGACGATTCCTGTCAGCCCTCCGATAGTGAAGAGGAAGATGAAACCTAAGGCTCATAGTATAGGGGGGTCTCATTTGATGGTGCCTCCATGCAATGTGGCTAATCAGCTGAAGACTTTAATTCCAGTTGGAATAGCAATAATTATAGTGGCAGATGTGAAGTATGCTCGAGTGTCTACGTCTATTCCTACTGTAAACATATGGTGGGCTCATACGATGAAGCCCAGGAATCCGATGGACAGTATGGCTCATACTATTCCTATGTATCCGAATGGTTCTTTTTTGCCTGCATAATATGTTACTACATGTGAGATGATTCCGAAGCCAGGTAAGATTAAGATGTAGACTTCTGGGTGACCAAAGAATCAGAAGAGGTGTTGATATAGGACTGGGTCTCCTCCTCCGGCTGGATCGAAGAACGTAGTGTTTAGGTTTCGATCTGTTAGTAGTATGGTAATGCCGGCAGCAAGGACTGGGAGTGAGAGTAGGAGTAGGACGGCAGTGATGAGTACAGATCATACGAATAGAGGGGTTTGGTATTGTGAAAGGGCTGGAGGTTTTATGTTGATGGCAGTTGTGATGAAGTTAATTGCCCCCAGGATAGATGAGACACCTGCTAGATGGAGGGAGAAGATGGCTAGGTCTACTGAAGCTCCTGCGTGAGCAAGGTTGCCTGCTAAGGGTGGATATACAGTTCATCCTGTCCCTGCTCCTGCTTCTACTGTGGAAGATGCTAGCAGGAGGAGGAAGGACGGGGGTAGTAGTCAGAAGCTTATATTGTTCATACGTGGAAATGCTATGTCGGGGGCACCAATTATAAGTGGTACTAGTCAGTTTCCGAATCCTCCAATTATGATCGGTATGACTATAAAGAAGATTATTACGAAGGCATGAGCAGTGACGATTACATTGTAAATCTGGTCATCTCCCAGGAGGGTTCCTGGCTGACCGAGTTCTGCGCGGATAAGTAGGCTAAGTGCAGTTCCAACTATGCCGGCTCATGCACCAAAAATTAGGTATAGGGTGCCGATATCTTTATGGTTGGTTGAGAATAATCATCGGTTAATGAAGGTCACAGGTAAGATGGCCGAGTGTTGAGGCGTTAGGCTGTAGTCCTTTTTACAGAGGTTCAATTCCTCTTCTTATCGGCTCTGTGGTGAAGTTCATGTTGAGTTGCAAGCTCATTGATGTACACTAAGAGTGTACCAGAGCCTATAGATGGAAGCCTGTTGGTTAGGGCATCTAGCTGTTAACTAGAATTTCATGGGATCGAGGCCCATCCATCTAGGTAAGGCCCTAACTTAATTAAAGTATCTGGGTTGCATTCAGGAGATGCAGGTTAGTATCCTGCGGGCCTTAACAGAAACTAAGAGGGTTTAACTCTTGTTTAAGGCTTTGAAGGCCTTCGGTTTAGGTTATCCTAAGTTTCTAGATAGTAGTCAGGATTATAGGGGAGAGTGGGAGGAGCAGGATTGATAGGGAAGCTAGAATAGCAACTGAGGTGTTTGTTGGTTTAGTGATATGCCATTGTTTTATGTGGTTTGTGGAGTTTGGGGGGAGTGTGATTGTTGAATAGTATGCGAGGCGGAGGTAGAAGAATAGCCCTAGTAGTGAAAGCATGGCAATGACAGTTGCTGTGGTAGTTATGTCTTGCTTGGTTAATTCTTGAACAATAAGTCATTTGGGCAGGAAGCCTGTTAGTGGGGGGAGACCTGCAAGGGAGAGTAGAGCTAGTATTAGGGCTGCATTTAGTATGGGAGCTTTTGTTCATGAGGTTATTATTGTTGATAGTTTTAGAGTCTTAGTTGTGTTAAGTGTGAGGAATACGGTAGCGGTTATTATGGAGTACAGGTAGAAGGTTAGCAGAGTGAGTTTAGGATTGTAAATGATGATGATAGCTATTCAGCCTAGATGGGAGATGGACGAGAAGGCTAGGATTTTTCGGAGCTGTGTTTGGTTCAACCCTATTCAACCTCCTAGCATGGTTGAGGCGAGTGCTATAGAGGTTATTAGTGTGGGGTTGAGTGAGTGGGATGTTAGGAATAAGATTGTAATTGGCGGGAATTTTATCATTGTTGATAATAGTAGGGCAGTGGTTAGTGATGAACCTTGGAGGACTTCTGGAAATCAGAAATGGAATGGGACTAATCCTAATTTTATTGCGATTGCTGTTGTTAGTAAGAGGGATGAGGTTGGATGATGCAGGTGGGTGATATCTCACTGTCCTGTGGATCAGGCGTTAGTCATGCTCGAGAAAAGTACTAAGGCAGAGGCAGCGGCTTGTACTAGGAAGTATTTGATTGCAGCTTCAATGGCTCGAGGATGATGGGATTTTGAGATAAGTGGGATAATAGCGAGAGTGTTAATTTCTAGTCCAGTTCAGGCTATTATTCAGTGGTTACTTGAGATTGTAATGGTTGTTCCCAGGAGCAGGCTTAGGGATGAGATTAATTTTGCATGCGGGTTCATTAGTAGGGGAAGGAGTTAAACCATCATTTTCGGGGTATGGGCCCGATAGCTTTATTAGCTGACCCTACTAGGAAATAATATAAAGGAAGTATGGAGGGCTTTGATCTCTTCTGTGTAGGTTCGATTCCTACTTTTCTAAACTTTTCTCAGGAAATGAGAGGGCTGGTATACCTCTATGTTCACTTTATCATAGTGACCCTTTACGTTCAGGCACATTTCCTTAAGTAAGGAGGAAGGCCTGCGTAGCAGATTGGCATGCTGGTGTGCCAAAGACATAGTGCTAGTGTTAATGGGAGGAAGTTTTTTCAGAGGAGATGCATGAGTTGGTCGTAACGGAATCGTGGATAGGAGGCACGAATTCATAAGAAGCCGGATGAAAGGAGCAGGACTTTTGTAGCCAGGACGACTGGAAATAATTCTGGGGGCAGGTTGAGTGAGCTTGGATTTAGGAATAAGATAGTGGTTAGTGTATTTATTAGTATAATATTTGCATATTCAGCCAGGAAGAACAGGGCAAATGGCCCTGCGGCGTATTCTACATTGAAGCCCGAGACTAGCTCAGATTCTCCCTCTGTAAGGTCAAATGGAGCACGATTAGTTTCGGCAAGTGTAGAGATATATCACATTATTGCAAGGGGTCATGATGAGAAGACGAGATATAGTGGTTCCTGGGTTGTGGCTAAGGTATTTAGGGTGTAGTTTCCACTTAATATAATTACGGAGAGGAGGATAATGGCGAGCGTTACTTCATAGGAAATGGTTTGTGCTACTGCTCGTAGGGCGCCGATTAAGGCATACTTTGAGTTTGAGGCCCACCCTGACCATAGAATTGAGTATACTGCTAGGCTTGATATAGCTAGAAGGAAAAGAAGGCCCAGGTTTAGGTCGGTGAGGGCAAAAGGAAGGGGGAGGGGGATTCAGATTGTGATTGCGAGGAGAAGGGCTAGTATAGGGGTTATGATGAAGAGAAATGGAGAGGAAGTAGATGGACGAATGGGTTCTTTAATGAATAATTTCACTCCATCTGCTACGGGTTGTAATAGACCGAAGGGGCCTACAATGTTTGGACCTTTTCGGGCTTGCATGTAACTTAGGACTTTACGTTCTACTAGTGTAAGGAAGGCTACAGCGATTAGGATCGGGATAGCATAGGATAGGGACATGATAAGATAGGTTGAGGTAGGCGGTCGAATCATGATGGGGCTAGGGAGAGGATTTGAACCTCTGGATAAAGGGCTTAAGCCTTTTGCATTTAACCGAGCTCTGCCACGCTAGCGGTCCTTTTCTAGGATAAGTAGTGTTTAGGTGCTCCCTTGATAATTTAGTTGGGTTCATTGTTTGGGAGGAGGGCGTGCTTGTGGTATTGGCCCTACTTTTCCGGTCCTTTCGTACTGGGAGAAGTTCGTCATAGATAGAAACCGACCTGGATTGCTCCGGTCTGAACTCAGATCACGTAGGACTATTAATCGTTGAACAAACGAACCCTTAGTAGCGGCTGCACCACTAGGATGTCCTGATCCAACATCGAGGTCGTAAACCTCCTCGTCGATATGGGCTCTTGGAGGAGATTGCGCTGTTATCCCTGGGGTAGCTTGGTCCATTGGTCAATTGTATTGGGTCTGGTTACTATTAGTACATTGAGAGGTCTCTCTTAGTTAAGAGGTGTAGTCTTATTTTTGGAGGATCTGTTTTTCTCCAAGGTCGCCCCAACCGAAAAATGTAGGCCAGTGTTTTGAAGGTAGTGAGCCTAGTAGGCTTGGAGTTTATAGGTAGTGGTCGCTGATTTTTAAGTTCCACAGGGTCTTCTCGTCTTATGTGTTTATTCTTGCTTTTGCACAAGAAGATCAATTTCACTGATTATCTGTAAGAGACAGTTAAGACCTCGTTTAGCCATTCATACAAGTCTCGATTTATGGGACAATTGATTGCGCTACCTTCGCACGGTTAGGATACCGCGGCCGTTAAACGTGGTGTCACCGGGCAGGCGTCACCTTCAATACTTGGCTGGCTGAAGGCTATGTTTTTGGTAAACAGTCGGGCCTCGGGTTTGCCTAGTTCCTTTTACAGATTTTAATCTTTCTAGTGGGCGCTCCTGAGTTGGGTTAACAGGGTAGGTAATATTTAATCTTGTTAGTGATTGTAGTATTAGTTGTGCTGTTAATAATGTGTGAATGTAAGCTTGCGCTTGAGAGGGAGGGGGCCCCAGTTACTCATTTTAGCATTAATCCTCCTATTGTTATAGGTTGGCCTGTTGGTAATAAGGGAATCGCGCTGTTTAAAAATTTTTAGGTGTAGAGCTTTGACGCACTCTTTGTTGGTGGCTGCTTAAGGGCCCACAGTTGAAGAGAGTGGTTGAGTGATTATCCGCTAGGGGAGATTGTGTTCTTTTTTAAAGGAGCTGTACCCCCTTTAAATAACTCTTAATTTGCTACAGGATGGTTGGTTAAATGCCGTGGAGGGGAATTAAGGGAGAACTCAGATTCATTTCACAGGCAACCAGCTATCACCCAGCTCGATTGGCTTTTCACCTCTACTAGCAAGTCATCCCACTCTTTTGCAACAGAGACGGGTTCGCTCATAGGTAGCTGCTTGCAGGTAGCTCGCTTAGGTTTCGGGATGGCAAACTTAAATTCGTTTTGCTTGGTTGTACTTGCTAAATCATGATGCAAGAGGTACAAGGGTTTATCTTTGCTGTCTATTGCTTGGGTTTTCACTATTATTTCATCTTTCCCTTACGGTACTAATTTCTATTGCGCCAAGTGGATACTTTTCTATCACCTATACTAAGCTGAGAGAATGTTTTAGTTTAGTAGTGAAGTGGTTTCTTAATGGTTCTTATTTGGTGTGACTGGGCTAGGTCTAGCTTCAAGACGATCTGGTGAGTAGCAGATATCTTTCAGGTGTAAGCTGAATGCTTTAGCATTATAGCTACGTCTTGGTATGCTAAGTGCACCTTCCGGTACACTTACCTTGTTACGACTTACCTCGTCTTTGGCTAGTAAGTATATTAGTTATTAGATGTTTGTAGCTTGTGAGGAGGGTGACGGGCGGTATGTACGTGCCCCAGGGCCGGTTTAAAGGGGGCATATATTGTCTCGCTTTACTGCTAAATCCGCCTTCCAGGGACGATTTCACATCCCTTTCCGTGAAGTTTTCTACTTTAGAAAATGTAGCCCATTTCTTCCGCTCCATGGGCTATACCTTGACCTGTCTTGCTAGCGGTGTAGGCTATTATGTCCACTGTTGGACTCTCAGGTGAGGTGGACTGGCGACGGCGGTATATAGGCTGTCCTGGCAAGGAGCGGTTGGGTGTATCGTGGGTTATCGATTATAGAACAGGCTCCTCTAGGTGGGTTTGGGGCACCGCCAAGTCCTTAGAGTTTTAAGCGTTTGTGCTCGTAGTTCTCGGGCGAATACTTTAGTGGAGTAAGTATTAAGATTTAGGGCTAGGCATAGTGGGGTATCTAATCCCAGTTTGTACCCTAGCTTTCGTGGGGTTTAATTGATCGGGGGTGCTAAGATCGTCTTGAGGGTGGTTTTAAGAGCATCTTATGCTTATGACAGCCTAGCTGCATTTTAATCTTAGTTGTCATGATAACATGGTACCACTCTTTACGCCGTATTACGGTTAATTTGGGTCTCTTGTGTGACCGCGGTGGCTGGCACAAGATTTACCAACCCTGGGTGTTGCTATAACTAAGTCAAGCTTTCGCTTATTGCTTAAGGTTAATTACTGCTGAGTACCCGTGGGGGTGTGGCTGGGCAAGGCGTCTTGGGCTACGTTTAATGTGGTGTGCCTGATGCCTGCTCCTCTCGTCTTGGTAAGAAATCAAGGGCATTTACACTGGGGCGCGGATACTTGCATGTATATGTTTAGCAAGAATTAACGGTAAGGTTAGGACTAAGTCTTTTGTCTTTGGGCACGTGTGGTGACATCTTGGCATCTTCAGTGCCATGCTTTATTGTAAGCTACAAAGAC